CCAGCTTCGAACAAGAAGATTTAAACGTATAGCTTTTTTAACTCGTTCCAGACGAAGTTTTAAGAAGTCTCAGTTCAAGAATTATAATCTTTATAGAAAATTTAATCGAGATTCGGGTTTTATAAGTTATTTGGAAGAACCAGATTTTCGTCGAGCCGTAATCAAAGGCTCTATGCGTATTCAAAGGCGTAAAATGGTTATTTGGGGACCGTCTCAAGGAAATCCCCATTCCCCGCTTTTTTTGGAAAAAATGGAAGATTTTCCTTTTCCTATATCCGACCTAATGAAACTTTTTTTTAATATTAGAGATTGGTTGGGTAAAAAGTCAGAATTCGAAATTTTAGATCAACAATTCCAAATAAAAAAAAACAACCAGGAAGACGCAATAGAATTCTGGGAGAACATTCCATATGCACAAAAATCAAGAAGTATTCTGTTACTAGCTCAATCAATTTTTAGAAGATATATTAAATTACCCTTATTGATAATAGCTAAGAATATTGGCCGTATTTTATTACGGCAATCTCCGGAATGGTATGAGGATTTCCAAGATTGGAATAGAGAAATTTATCTAAAGTGCAGCTATAATGGTCTTCAATTCTCCAAAACAGAATTTCCTAAAAATTGGTTAAGAGAAGGTTTTCAGATCAAAATCCTATATCCTTTTCGTTTGATACCTTGGCACAGATCACGACTCTATGATAGAGATAGAAAGCAACAAGATGATTTTGATTCTTGTTTTTTAACAGTTTTGGGAATGGAAACGGAATATCCTTTTGGTCCTCCTCGAAAAACACCTTCCTTTTTTGAACCCATTTTTAAAAATATCGACTATAAAGTTGAAATCAGAAAATTTAATTTTAAAGTTCGAAGAGTTTTTAAAAAAATAACAAAAAAAGAAGCAAAAGCATTTTTATTTGTAAAACAAATAATAAAAGAACTTTTAACAGGAAAGAAAATTACATTATTTATACCGAGAGAAATATATAAATCAAATGAAACTCAAACAGAAAAGGATTCTATAATCAGCAATCAGATAATTCATGAATCGCTTAGTCAAAATCGATCTACAGGTTGGACAAATTATTCACAGGCAGAAGAAGAAATGAAACATAGAATTGATAGAAGAAACACAATAAGAAATCAAATAGAAATAATAAAAAAAAAAAAAAGTAAAAAGAATAATCTAGAATCACCCCCAAAAGTTTGGAAAATCTTAAAAAGAAAAAATATTAAATTAATAGTTAAATTTTTTATTGAAAAAATATACATAGATATCTTTCTATGCATCATTAATATACGCAGAATTGCTCTACAACTTTTTATGGAATCAACAAAAAAAATTCTTGATAAATACATTGACAATAATGAAACAAATCAAGAAAGGATTAATAAAACAAAACAAAATAAAATTGACTTTATTTCGCCTATGAATATAAAAAAAGCTTTTGATAATCTTAGAAATAGTAAGCGGAAGTCACATATTTTTTTTGATTTATCTTACTTGTCACAAAAATATGTATTTTTTAAATTATCACAAAACCAAGTTATTAACTTCAATAAGTTAAGATCTATTCTTCAGCATACTGGACCTTCTTTTTTTCTTAAGAATGAAATAAAGGATTTTTTTGGAAGACAAGGAATATTTGATTCTGAAGTAAGACATAAGAAACTTCCAAATTATGGAATGAATCCATGGAAAAACTGGTTAAGAGGTCATTATCAATACGATTTATCTCAGATTACATGGTCTCGATTAGTTCCACAAAAATGGCGAAATGGATTAAATCAATGCCATACGTCTCAAAATAAGGATCTAAAGAAATGGTATTCCTATGAAAAAGACCAATTATTGGATTACAAAAAAAAACAAAATTCGAAAGTATCTTTATTACCAAATAAAGAAGAGAATTTTCAAAAAAACTATAGATATGATCGTTTATCATATAAATATATTCATTCTGAAACTAAGAAGAAGTCCTATATTGATAGATTATCATTAGAAACAAATAAGAAGCAAGAAAATTCCACCAGAAATAAAGAAAAAATTTTTAACATACTCAAAAATTATCTACGAAAAAGTGATATTATATATATGGAAAAAAATACAGATAGAAAATATTTGGGTTGCAATTTTCATACAAATATTCAGGTTGAACCTAATAAGGACCAAATAAAGGATAAAATTCATAATAATGGTCTTTTTTATCTTCCGATTGATTCAAATTCCAAAATCAATTACAAAAAGGTCTTTTTTGATTGGATAGGAATGTCTTTTGATTGGATGGGAATGAATGAAAAATTCTTAATCTTAAATCGCCGCATATGGAATCCGAAAGTTTTTTTCTTTCCAGAGTTTGTGATATTTTATCATAAATATAAAGAGAAACCTTGGTTTATCCCAAGCAAGTTACTTCTTTTTACTTTGAATATAAATCCAAATTTTAGTGAAAATCAAAATATCAATGGAAAACAAGAGGAGGATGGGGATTTTTTTAATTTTAGCCTATCGAACTCAAAACAATATTTTGAATTAAAGAATCAAAAAAATATTGAAGAATATTTTTTAGAATCGATCGAAAAACTAAAAATATTCCTTAAAGGAGATTTTCCTTTGCAATTAAGATGGACTGGACGTTTGAATCAATTGAATCAAAAAATGATGAATAATATCCAGATATATGGTCTCCTGGTTAGCCTCATAAATGTAAGAAAAATTACTATCTCCTATATTCAAAGGAAAGAAATGAATTTGGATATAATGAGGAGGCGTTTAAATCTTACACAATTAACGAAAAAGGGAATATTAATTATGGAACCTGCCCGTCTATCTGTAAAAAATGACGGACAGTTTTTTATGTATCAAATCATAGGTATTTCATTGGTTCATAAAAGTAAGCACCAAAGTAATCAAAGATACCGAAACCCCCAAAATGTTGCTAAGAATAATTTTGATGAATCCATTGCAAGACATAAAAGAAAAACTCTAAATAGAGACAAAAATAATTATGATTTGCTTGTTCCTGAAAAATTTTTATCTTATAGACGTCGTCGAGAATTAAGAATTCTAATTTCTTTCAATTTGAATTTAAAGAATCAGAATAATGTGCATGAAAATAAATTATTTTGCAAGGAGAACAAGATAAAAAACTGGAGTCAATTTTTGGATGAAAGTGAAAATTTTGACAGAAAAAAAAATAAATTAATTAAATTAAAGTTCTTTTTTTGGCCTAATTATCGATTAGAAGATTTAGCTTGTATGAACCGCTATTGGTTTGATACCAATAATGGGAGTCGCTTGAGTATGTTAAGGATATATATGTATCCCTGATTTAAAATTTTGAGTTTCCTATATATTCTGTTGTTCTATCAATCATATTTTTCATTTTTTTCTTCTGTCCCTGATCTGTAAATATCCATGTTATATGCAAGCAACCCGATGGACATATACACTGTCTTACATCCCAGTCTAGAATAAATAATAAGGAAATGGCGTATTAATTAAAGCTATAAATTACTAAAAAAAAATCTTCGTACTAAACCATTTGGTATCGTCTTTTTGTATCACTATCCAAATGAACTCAAAAATCGCATTGATTCATGTTAATTGATACAATCAGGAATCTATAAAGAAATTATGATTATTGTGTATACTACATTAAAATTTCTGACATTATTATTACTGATCAATAACAAAAAAATAAATATCTGTAAAAAGGGGAGTGTGAAATTATTTTATGGTAAAAAATTCATTTATTTCAATTATTTTGCAAGAACAAGAAGAAAACAAAGAAAACAGAGGATCTGTTGAATTTCAAGTAGCAAATTTCACCAATAAGATACGGAGACTTACTTCACATTTGGAATTGCACAAAAAAGACTATTTATCTCAGAGAGGTCTGCGGAAAATTCTGGGAAAACGTCAACGGTTGCTGGCTTATTTGTCAAAAAAAAGTATAGCGCGTTATAAAGAATTAATAGGAGAGTTGGATATTCGAGAGAGAAAAACTCGTTAATTTAAAGAGTTAGTTTGAATTATTCGCTTAAAGTTTGATGAACTTCTTTTCGCTTTCAGCAATTCATGGAAGAATGAATCAGGAAAAACCTATGACTGTACCAGCTACAAGAAAAGACCTTATGATAGTCAATATGGGACCTCACCACCCATCAATGCATGGTGTTCTTCGACTCATTGTTACTCTAGATGGTGAAGATGTTATTGACTGTGAACCAATATTGGGTTATTTACACAGGGGTATGGAAAAAATTGCGGAAAATCGAACAATTATACAATATTTGCCTTATGTAACACGTTGGGATTATTTAGCTACTATGTTCACAGAAGCAATAACTGTAAATGCGCCAGAGCAATTAGGCAATATTCAAGTCCCTAAAAGGGCCAGTTATATCAGAGTCATTATGTTGGAGTTAAGTCGTATAGCTTCGCATTTGTTATGGCTTGGCCCTTTTATGGCAGATATTGGGGCACAGACTCCTTTCTTCTATATTTTTCGAGAAAGAGAATTGATATATGACCTATTCGAAGCTGCCACCGGTATGCGAATGATGCACAATTTTTTCCGTATTGGCGGAGTCGCTGCTGATTTACCTCATGGCTGGATAGATAAATGTTTGGATTTTTGCGATTATTTTTTAACAGGAATTGCTGAATATCAAAAGCTTATTACACGGAATCCCATTTTTTTAGAACGAGTTGAAGGAGTAGGCATTATTGGTGGAGAGGAAGCAATAAATTGGGGTTTGTCGGGACCAATGCTACGAGCTTCCGGAATACCATGGGATCTTCGTAAAGTTGATCATTATGAGTGTTACGACGAATTTGATTGGGAAGTCCAATGGCAAAAAGAGGGGGATTCATTAGCTCGTTACTTAGTACGAATCAGTGAAATGACAGAATCCATCAAAATTATTCAACAGGCCCTAGAAGGAATTCCGGGAGGGCCCTATGAAAATTTAGAAATCCGCCGCTTTGATAGAGT